TTTCCGATTCACCAGCCCCCTTTTCGGAAGGAACAATAATCAATAAAAAAATAAAGATATAAAAGAACTCAAAACTGTCTAGTTAGAAGATATTTAGTAAGAGAAATAATATGAGATTTTCAATCATTCCCTAGTCCGGCGATTTATATCCATATTTATATCAATATAGTAAGTAAAAGAATGACACCAAAAATCAAAATAAAAAATGGATTCTGATATGGATTATAGGATCGGCCAATAACTCGGCCCAAGAAAAGAAAATAAGACCTAGTTTTTTAGTTAGTTTATTCAGAGGTATTAGCTAATTCATTGTGGAACCGATTGATTGGCTTCTAGTCCAATAAAACAAACTTCTATTTTTGGTAAATTATATGTTATAATACTTGTGACCTCGTATAGAACTAAAAAAAGAGATTACTCAAATTACCTTACTAATTACTTTTTAATTACCTTTATTTTAGTAAGTAATGTATTGTTTAACAGATTAACTACTTGATTTGCATTTCAATTATGGCTACTCTATCTTCAAACTTGATCAATTAATCAAAAAAATATTACATTGATTATTGTTTTCTTAAATTAAGTAAAGGTTCTTAAGCTTTCGATTTATTAAATGTAAGACGACAGTCTATAAATAAAATGAGATATGGATATGAATTGGAACTTTTTTTATTCTTATCAACAGCAATCAAGTTGATTTCTATAGTAATAGACCCCATATAGACATAGATCGAATGAAGATATGAAGGTACCAATCAAATCAGTACGAATTATTCTTTTTTTTGGACATTGTATAGAATAGAGATGCAAAAAAAATTTCTTTGAAAATCACACCTTTTTTATCCCTAGTAATACTCTATGCGATGCTCGTGTATCCATATTTTTGTATGTTGTGAAGTAAGTATCGGCTATGGAATAAATATAGATAATGAATGGAAAGAACAACCCCATTTTGAACAATACATGTCTTTCACATCCAACTATCAAAATGAGTAACCTCTTTTTTAAAATGGCGGTTCCAAAGAAACGTACTTCTGTGTCAAAAAAGCATATTCGTAGAAATATTTGGAAGAGAAAGGGATATCGGGCCGCGTCAAAAGCTTTGTCTTTAGCTAAATCGATTTCTACCGGACATTCAAAGAGTTTTTTTGTGCGACAAACAAGTAATAAAGCCTTGGAATAATCTGAATCGACATGACTAGATGAATTGAATTGGATGATTTATAAATCAAATGAATAATGACTATTAACTAAAACGAATGTTTTGAACTCATCACAATATAAGATAGAACTGCCTGTTGTGGTATGTAGAATAAGAATTATTCTGTCTACTATTCTTTTTTTTTTTTCAAACAAGAAGTAGTTCAAAAATAGAAGGTTTTATTATTTTGATAAACTTTTTTTATATGATTGTTTTCTTTTCTTATAGTAGATTTTTATAATTCGCGAGATGGGGATTGTAACTTTCCCCATCGATTAACTTTTCACAATAAAACCCCCCCTTTTTTTAGGAAAGAGTTTATTGGATTATGTATCTCTAATGGTTATAGATCATTATTGTAGAAAATCTGAAACAAATACAAATATAAGTATGAAGGGGGTTCTAACCCCCTCCCTTTTTGTTCCATAGCGAAACAGATATAAGATCTATTGTAAAAATTAACGGGTTGTTGAAACGAATTGATTAAAATATACATTTTAAAACTTGAACTTTGCTTTGTAACTTTCCAAATCACTACATATCTACATAGACCCCCTCTTATTTTGAACGAATCAACAAACGGAAAAAAAACTGCCAGGATTCAATTTAGATCGATATTTATGTACGAAGAATGAATCAATCTTACGTAAAGTAAAATAGATCCTATCTATCCTATGTTTGAAATGAAAGATCGATCAATCGATATATCCTATTTATAGATCTACTATCTAGATGTATTTTTTCTATTAATATCTATGTTTATATATATATATTTTCGAAACTTTCTAAGTTCTTCTGAGCTCAAAGTACATATAGTATAATTTTGATAAAGACGGAAACTCTTTTGTTTATTATATGACCTGCCCAATACCTAACTGGTTTGGTAAATCCTCGCACGAATTATGTTATGTATACAACGAGGATCCCGATCATGAAGAAGTTTTGATACCAAACTATCCAAATATTTATAGAAATCGCTTGGATGTAGTGATTAAATTGTGATACATAAAAAATATTATTTTCTTTTGTTCATTGAAAAATGAATCTTTTTCATTTCGGATCCATTAAATCAGATAAAATAAATGAGAAATGAATCATCAAAAAAAAAAAAAAGAAAATTCTTAGTTCTTCGGTTGAGGGCACAACCATCTAGTTTCAACTGTTCCAGAAGAACTTATACTACGGGAAAGCCCGCCGTTTAAAACGACACTCTACCACGATACTAAGGATTATTGAACGTTTAAATATTTATTTGAACGAGTCTTTATTCATCGATCGTTTCTTAAAATATATTGGATTAAATCCTTCAATCTCGACGATTGAACATCATATCGACTATGATTGTTTCAATCAAGCCGCCATGGTGAAATCGGTAGACACGCTGCTCTTAGGAAGCAGTGCTAGAGCATCTCGGTTCGAGTCCGAGTGGCGGCATCCTCTCAAAAAGGCACAATAGATCCTATAATGAATTCAATTCCTGATTTTCATTCTGTAATGGGGGAGAAATTCTCCTTTTTATAACAAAACGATTTTTTTTATGATATTTTCAACTTTAGAACATATCTTAACTCATATCTCTTTTTCTATCATTTCAATTGTCATTACGATTCATTTGCTGAATTTATTAGTCCATGATACCGTAGGACTATGTGATTCGTCAGAAAAAGGCATGATGGCGACTTTTTTCTGTATAACAGGATTATTAGTTACTCGTTGGATTTATTCTAGACATTTCCCGTTAAGTGATTTATACGAATCCTTGATGTTCCTTTCATGGAGTTTCTCTATTATTCATATGGTTCCATATTTTAGGAACCATAAAAATTCTTTAAGCGCAATAACCGCGCCAAGTGCTATTTTTACCCAAGGTTTTGCCACTTCAGGTCTTTTAACTGAAATGCATCAATCTGCAATATTAGTACCCGCTCTACAATCCCAGTGGTTAATGATGCACGTAAGTATGATGTTATTGGGTTATGCATCTCTTTTATGTGGATCGTTATTATCAGTAGCTCTTTTAGTCATTACATTTCGAAAAACCTTAGGTATTCCTGGTAAAAACAATCATTTCTTAATTGGGTCATTTCCCTTTGGCGAGATACGCTACTTCAATGAAAAAAGAAAAAGAAGTGTTTTAAAAAAAACATCTTTTTTTTCATTTAGAAATTATCACAGGTATCAATTGACTCAGCGATTGGATCATTGTAGTTATCGTATCATTAGTCTAGGGTTTACTTTTTCAACCATAGGTATTCTTTCGGGAGCAGTATGGGCTAATGAGGCATGGGGGTCTTATTGGAATTGGGACCCCAAGGAAACTTGGGCATTTATTACTTGGACCATATTCGCAATTTATTTACATACTAGAACAAATCAGAGATTTCAAGATGTAGGTCCGGCAATTGTGGCTTCTATGGGATTTCTTATAATTTGGATATGCTATTTTGGGGTCAATCTATTAGGAATAGGACTACATAGTTATGGTTCATTCGCATTAACATCTAATTAAGGACATCCAATTAAGGAAAGGGCCTGAAGAATACATAAGAACGCCGTCCCGTATAGAATATAAGAAACTTTGTGCGAGTTTTTGAGAACCATTTGAATCACTACTTGATTCAAGTGGTTCTCAAAAACTCCAGATGTCTCTAATTCCAATTCATTTTTTTTTCATTGTGCAGTTAACGTTAAATCACAGGATTCTTTGACTTTATGTCTTATTGATGAATGATGAAAACAAAACTATTTATGAAAATAATTAGATATAATAGCCTCTACCCTATCAACTGATAGGGAGAGAACGAAATCGGGATAAATACCAATCCCTACTACAGGTAGAAAGATACAGATCGAAACAAATAGTTCTCGTGGTCCAGAATCCAAAAAATAAGAGTCTGGGACGTTGAATAGCTTATATCCATAGAACATCCGACGTAACATAGATAATGAATAAATAGGAGTTAATATCATTCCAATTGCCATTACAAAAGAAATTACTATTTTTGGCATTAAAAGATATTTCGAGCTGGTAATTATTCCAAAAAATACTACCAATTCCGCAACAAAACCACTCATTCCCGGCAATGCAAGAGAAGCCATCGAGAAGCTACTGAACATGGTAAATATTTTTGGCATTGGGATAGCTATTCCTCCCATTTCGTCGAGATAAACAAGACGTATTCTATCGTAACTTGTTCCTGCCAAGAAAAAAAGTGCAGCACCAATAAATCCATGAGAGATTATTTGTAAAATGGCCCCATTAAGTCCCGTATCAGTTATGGAACCAATCCCTATAAGTGTGAAACCCATATGAGATACAGAGGAATAGGCTATTCTCTTTTTGAAATTGCGTTGACCGAAAGAAGTTGAAGCTGCATAGATTATTTGAATTGCTCCCACTATGACCAACCAGGGAGAAAATATAGAATGAGCATGGGGTAATAATTCCATATTGATCCGAACCAATCCGTATGCTCCCATTTTTAATAAGATTCCAGCTAGAAGCATACATGTACTGTAATGTGCTTCTCCATGGGTATCTGGTAACCATGTATGTAGGGGTATAATCGGCGATTTGACAGCATAAGCAATAAGGAAGCCAAAATAGAATATTATTTCCAATCCCAAAGGATACGATTGATTAGCTAATGTTTCAAAATTTAATGTTGGTTCATTGGAGCCATATAAACCCATGCCCGAAACTCCCATTAAGAGAAAAATGGAACCCCCCGCTGTGTACAAAATAAACTTTGTAGCCGAGTACATACGTTTTTTCCCCCCCCACATGGATAGAAGTAGGTAAACAGGAATTAATTCTAACTCCCACATGAGGAAAAAAAGTAAAAGGTCTCTAGAAGAAAATGATCCTACTTGACCACTGTACATTGCTAACATCAGGAAATGGAACAATCGCGAATCTCTAGTAACTGGCCGAGCCGCTAAAGTGGCTAAAGTAGTGATGAATCCCGTCAGTAAAATAGGTCCTATGGAAAGTCCATCGATTCCCGGTCTCCAATGAAAATCAAAAATATGTATCCATTTATAAGCCTCCTCCAATTGGATTAATGGATCGTCCGATTGGAAATGATAACAGAATGCGTAGGTCGTTAGAAGGAGTTCTAATAAGCATATACAAATAGTATACCATCGAATCACCTTATTTTTATTCCCTCTATAAGGGACAAAGAAAATTGACGAACCCGCCGATATCGGTAAAACAACAATTACTGTTAACCAAGGAAAATAACTCGTGGTAAAGACAAGATAGACTTTGACCAGAAAAACCCGCGCTCGAAATAGTCTATTTTTATTTTTCTCGAGTACGGGTTTTTGTCGGTAAAGAGGAATCAAATGTATTCAAGTGACATTTTCTGGAACGTATCAATAAGCTAGACCCATGCTTCGGGTTGTCTCATGCCATAAATAAACCCGAACACTCAAGAAATCCGTTGGACAAGCAGATTCACATCTTTTACAACCTACACAGTCCTCTGTTCTTGGAGCAGAAGCAATTTGCTTAGCTTTACATCCGTCCCAAGGTATCATTTCCAATACATCTGTGGGGCAGGCTCGTACACATTGAGTACACCCTATACATGTATCATAAATCTTTACTGAATGTGACATTGGATCTATAAATTTTTGAAACGTTATCAATTTTCGATCTGGTTAAATCATAAATCAGTAGTAATTGAATTCTATATTTTAGACACCAGACGAATCAGTGGTTTACCAGAATTTTTTTTGATAATCAATTTTCTTCTGGATCTGTTCATGAGAGAAGGCCAAGATACTTTGATTTCTTACGTTTCAGCAAACACGGTCATACGGGTTATACGCGCCAGTTCTAAATTGGTGAATATATTATTAGATAGATATACTTTATTTATATCATTACGACTATTTATTCAACAAATTTGATTGATTGATACGAGTTGATTTTCGGTTACGATGGATCGATGAAACAATAGCCGGCCCAATAGCTGCTTCAGCGGCTGCAATAGCTATAACAAAAATCGAGAAAATATCTCCTTTTAATTGGCGACTATCAAATAAATCAGAAAACGTTACGAGATTCATATTAACCGCATTCAGTATAAGCTCAAGACACATAAGTGCTCTAACCATGTTTCGGCTTGTGATCAGTCCATAAATACCGATCGAAAATAAATAGGCACTCAAAATAAGTACATACTCGGTCATCATTGACCAACTCCTCATCAATCTTGATTTATTTCAATATGAACAACAATTTCCCTGATTTGATTGACTAGAATAGAACAAGTATGTAACAAAGAAAGGTATTAATTAGTAATAGATCGAACTAAAATAAAACCCCTTCAATTTAGAATAGAATTTAGGAATAATAGAATATTAAAATGTAACTGAAGGAAAATTGATGTGATAATAATAATATAGAACAAAGCAAGACTTTTTTTTCTTTAATTTTGGATTTCTAATTCGAAGTATTTATTACTTATTCTATTACTGACGAGCCATAGCAATTGCACCTATCAAAGCAGCTAAAAGAATTATAGAAATGAGTTCAAATGGAAGATAAAAATCAGTTGCTAAACGAATACCAATTTGTTGAACGTTACTTGTTAGGTCCTGCTCTATAATCTGGTTTGATCTTGTAGTCCAAATAATCCCGTACCATGACGTATTCCAAATAGTAGTAATTAGTGAAAAAAGAATACTTGTACAAACCAATGAGGTGACTCCATCTCCAACGGTCCAAAGATGGAAATCGTTGGAATATTCTGAACCATTCATGAACATCACAGCAAATACGATTAAAACATTTACCGCTCCCACATAAATAAGGAGCTGTGCAGCAGCTACAAAATAGGAGTTAGATGGAATATGGAATAAGGATATACAAACAAGAACCAATCCCAACGAAAAGGCAGAATAAATTGGATTGGTAAGTAATACCACTCCCAGACCTCCCAATATAAGACCTAATCCTAGAAATACTAAAAGAATATCATGTATTAGTCCAGGTAAATCCATTATGTGTAAAATAAGAGATAAAATAAGTCAAAATATTTCCTAAACTTACTGACTGGGCCAAGAAAAAAGAGGTTACCTTAGCTTTTTTTTCTTGTATATGATACGTTGCTAATTGAATCCTAATGAATGTGATGTGGATTGAGATAGATACCGTTATTGGACCAATCCCATTACTGTATCCGAATGTATCCGAAAGAGTAGTTCAAAATTATGTATTTGGAAATCATCACAGATATATGAATCTATTCGAAATCCAAATCAAGGTGTGATTCTCACCAATCAATAGTTATGATTTGGAGTTATTAACTGAACAAAATGAAATAAGCTTCGCTCCTTTAGATGAAAACAGAATCTTAGAAATTTGTAACCGTTCTTGCATTAAGAGGTTTATCCATGGCTATTTTTATTTGAGTAGAATTCCTAGTTGTTCGAATTGTGTAATCTTCAATTACTGACATCGGTAACCGACCCAAAGCAATTTGATTATAATTCAATTCGTGACGATTATAAGCAGAAAGTTCATATTCTTCAGTCATTGATAAACAGTTTGTTGGACAATACTCGACACAGTTCCCACAAAATATACAGATTCCGAAATCAATACTATAATTAAGCAATCGTTTCTTTCTAATATCTGTTTCCAATCTCCAATGAACAACGGGTAAATCTATGGGGCATACCCGAACACATACTTCACAAGCAATGCATTTATCAAATTCAAAGTGGATTCTACCACGAAAACGCTCTGATGTGATCGATTTTTCATAAGGATATTGAATAGTTACAGGTAAACGATTCGCGTGAGATAAAGTAATCATGAAACTTTGACCAATGTACCTTGCGGCTCGTACCGTTTGTTGACCATAATTCATGAACCCAGTCACCATAGGGAACATATCGTGGATATCCATGAATAATTTGATGTTTCTTTCTCTTGCTCGAGAGAGGTTATGAATCGAGAATATATCTGTTACAACGAAACGAGTTGGAAAGAAGTTATTAATAATAGATTACCTAGAGAAATAGGTAAAAGAAATTTCCATCCAAGATTTAATAGTTGGTCCATTCTCATCCTAGGTAAAGTCCATCTTGTTATGATAGGAACGAACAGGAACAAATAAGATTTAGCTAATGTAATAAGGATATCAATTGTCGTTCCAAAGACTCCGTCCGTCTTATTTATTCCGAAAGGTTCAGGAATGAATATGTACGGAATAGGAAGATTCCACCCACCCAAGTAAAGAACCGTTACAAATAATGAAGAAACTAGTAGATTTAGATAAGAAGCAACGTAAAATAAACCAAATTTGATACCTGAATATTCGGTTTGATAACCTGCTACTAATTCCTCCTCTGCTTCTGGTAAATCAAAGGGTAATCTCTCACATTCTGCTAGGGAAGAAATTAGAAAAACTATAAACCCTATAGGTTGACGCCACAGATTCCACCCCCAAAATCCATATTTTGACTGTGCCTCAACTATATCAACTGTACTTGAACTGTTAGATAATCATAGTCGATGATAACATTACTGTTCCCATCACTATTCCAGAACCGCACATGAGACCTACGCTTCATACGGCTCCTCGATGGCCACAAATAAATCTAAGGACCGGTTCATTTCATTATTACCTCGGCATGTTTGTAGGTAGGGTAGATAGAGTAAAGATGCATCGGAGAGTCCCGAATTAGACCAATGGAATTCTGTCTGCTATAATAACAAATCAAAAGTGCTTCCGAATTGATCTCATCCTTTTATAATGAAAATTACAATTTCTCTTTGTTCAGTAATAACTTAATCCTTCAATAAAATACTCGTTGTATCAATAGATGTTTCAACTTTTGTACGAAAGAAAAATAATCAGACACTAGTTCATGAGTCATAGTTGATGAATCATGATAAGGATTCTATCTGTATGAATATAATGAATATAATATAGGATGGCGTAAAGAAAGAATAAACAAAGATCTCTTATTATTCCATTTTTCTATTCCTATTGCATTCCATTTCCTTCCTTCCTGTTCTTCTTTCTCAAAGGGATTCTAAAAAAAAAAAAGAATTACTTCGTTCCTGACAGTCATTTCTTTAATCAATGGATAGAAGCATACTCTGGATCGGAATCGTGAGGAAGTACTGCTTGATCATTTCTACCAACTTAAAGCCCTCATTATGATTCCTTTTATGCAGAAATATCCCTTTGGATACTTTACATTATCTCCATCACTAATCCTTTGTGTACCTTGGTGTTACTAACCGTCCACTCATTTTTGATTGATCCCCGATATGGTAATCTATACAAGAAAAGTAGAAACTACATACAGTTGATCTTTTGCGCCCGCTTCAAGTTATGATGATTAATCAACCAATCTTGGGGTAAACAGTTTCGACTGCTTATGTTTACTTCCACCTTACTCTCGTACATAGGGAATGAGAATCTATTTTATTACTGCAAATTTATAAGCTGTTTTGTTTCACTCATATAACTATCTGGTTTATCTCATCGACCTGAATGATGAATAAAAAAATAAAAATATCTATTCAATATATTCAACCCCTTTCCTAGAAATAAAGGAGAAATAAAGGAAAGGGGTAAAAGTTCATGTTCCAACGAATCACACGTAGAGATATTGATAACACACACGGAGTTAATGGTATTTCATAACTAATAGATTGAGCAGCAGCCCGTAGACCACCTGAAAAGGAATACTTATTATTCGACCCATATCCTGACATAAGAAGTCCAATAGGAGCAATACTGGAAATAGCGATCCATAAAAAAACGCCTATACCGAGATCGGCTAGAACAAGGCGATAGCCAAAAGGAATTACTGAATAACTTAGTAGAATTGATATAACCGCTATAGACGGCCCAATACTGAATAAACGAATATCTCCTCTAGATGGTAGAAGATCCTCTTTGAAAAGTAGTTTGGTTCCATCTGCTAGAGCTTGAAGAATTCCCAAGGGGCCGGCATATTCAGGCCCAATACGTTGTTGTATCCCTGCGGATATTTCTCTTTCTAACCACACAATCACGAGTACACCTATTGTGATTCCCAATACAGGAGTAAAAATAGGGACAAGCAACCATAAGAGGTCATAGACCTCTTTTAAGGATTCCGATCTGGAAAAAGAATTGATAGCTTGCACTTCTGTCGTATCAATTATCATTTCAACGATCAACTTCCCCCATAATGATATCTATACTACCTAGTATCGTCATGATATCAGCCAATTTCATTCTTTTAACTAGGTGAGGAAGAATTTGCAAATTGATGAAACCTGGTGGACGAATTTTCCATCTCCAGGGAAAAACACTATTATCTCCTATCAGAAAAATTCCCAATTCTCCCTTTGGAGCTTCTACTCTCACATAAAGTTCTTGTTTCGACAATTCAAAAGTGGGAGAAGGCTTTTTACTAATGAATCGATAGTCAAAATCATTCCATTCGGAATCACTTTCTCTATCAAAGCGTCGACCTTCTAAATTCTCATAGGGCCCTCCCGGAATTCCTTCCAGAGCTTGTTGAAGAATTTTTATAGATTCTGTCATTTCACTGATTCGTACTAAATAACGAGCTAATGAGTCTCCTTCTTTTTGCCATTGCACTTGCCAATCGAATTCGTCGTAACACTCATAATGATCAACTTTACGAAGATCCCATTGGATTCCGGAAGCTCGTAGCATTGGTCCCGATAAACCCCAATTTATTGCTTCCTCCCCACCAATAATGCCCACCCCTTCAACTCGTTCCAAAAAAATGGGATTCCGCGTAATAAGCTTTTGATATTCAACAACTCCCGTTAAAAAATAATCGCAGAAATCTAAACATTTATCTATCCAGCCATGAGGTAGATCAGCAGCTACTCCTCCGATACGGAAATAATTATGCATCATTCGCATACCTGTGGCAGCTTCAAATAGATCATATAGCAATTCCCTTTCTCTGAAAATATAGAAGAAAGGAGTCTGTGCACCGATATCCGCCATAAAAGGTCCAAGCCATAACAAATGAGAAGCTATACGACTCAGCTCCAGCATGATTACTCTGATATAGCTAGCTCTTTTAGGTACTTGAATATTTCCTAATTGTTCTGGTGCATTTACTGTTATTGCTTCTGTGAACATAGTGGCTAAATAATCCCAACGTGTTACATAAGGCAGATATTGTATAATTGTTCGGTTTTCTGCAATTTTTTCCATTCCTCTGTGTAAATAACCCAATACAGGTTCGCAGTCAATAACATCTTCACCATCTAGAGTAACGATGAGTCGAAGAACACCATGCATTGAGGGGTGATGAGGACCCATATTGACTATCATGAGGTCTTTTCTTGTAGCCGGTACATTCATATGTTTTTTCCCCGATTCCTTATTCCATCAATTGCTGAAAACGAAAGGAGGTTCATCAAAATCCAAGATCTAATAAATCAAAAAATTCAAACAATCTTCAAATTAACGAGTTTTTGGCTCCCGAATACCTAACTGATCGATTAATTCTTTATAACGTACTCTATTTTTCTTTGACAAATAAGCCAGCAGCCGTTGACGTTTTCCCAGAATTCTCCGCAGGCCTATCTGAGATGAATAGTCTTTTCTGTGCAATTCCAAATGTGAAGTAAGTTTCCGTATCTTATTGGTGAAACTGAATACTTGAAATTCAACAGATCCTTTGTTTTTTTCTTCTTGCGGAATAACCGAGATGAATGAATTTTTGACCATAAAAAGAATTCTTTTCTTTCTCTTTTTTTTTTTTCTTTTACACAGATATGGATTTTCCCGATCAGGAATAATAATAATGCCAGCCATTTCGATCTAGTACATACAATAAAAAATCTGTATTTATTACTACTTTTTTCTATCAAATCAAATTACAATATTTATGAATTTGATTTGATAGAAAGTCAAAGAAATTTCCGTACCCACGTTTGGACCTAAGAAGATTCTGCCGATTTATTCCTAGATCCAATCCAATCGATACGTCATTGAATAAGTATCATGTAGCAAAATGTAATACAACGTGTGTGTGTACATCTGTCTACCCACATATCCCAGATATGACACGCGATATATAAGAAATGTACCAACTATCAACCAATTCCGAATCGTGGTGGATACATATGTAGCCTTAACATACTGAAACGACTGCCATTATTGGTATCAAACCAGTAGCGATTAATACAAGCTAAATCTTCTAATCGATAATTAGGCCAAAGGAACAATTTGAATTGAATGAATTTATTTATATCTGTATCAATATGCTTGTCCTCGTCCAAAAATTGCCCAAAGTTCTTTACGTTGTTGCCATTGAAAAATACGAGATTTCTATCCACAACATTCCTATTTCCGGAATTGAAGGAGATTCGAATTCTCAATTCTCTGCGACGTCTAGGAGATATAATATTTTCAGGAACAAGCAAATAATAATCATTTTCGGCTCCATTCACAAGCATTTTTCCATGTTGTGCAATAGATCCATCGAAATAATTCTCATCAACGTATCTTTTTTCTCGGTATCTTCGATTAGTTTGGTGCTTATTCTTATGGACCAATGAAATGCCTATGGTTTGATACATAATAAATTGCCCATCCCATTTTATAGACAGACGGACCGGTTCGATAATAAATATTCCCCTTTTTATCAATTCTCTAAGAGTTAGATCTTTCTGAATCAACATTACATCCAGGCGCATTTCTCCTCTTTGAATAGAGGATATAGCAATTTCCCTTGGATTTATAAGTCTAAGCAGGAGACAATATACCTTGACATTATTCATCATTCTTTGATTCAAAGGATCATCCCATCTTAATTGAAAAAGCAAATATCTTTTCAAGAAGAACTGTAGTTCTGCTCTCTTGTTGCTCTTGAATTGTCTTTTCTTTCCACGTTTTTTAATGTCTGATTTTGCATAATCTTTTTCAACATCTTTTTGTTGGTTTTGTGTATCTGACCTAAGATTTCCTTGGCCAAATTCTTCTTTTTCTTCTTGATTTCGATTCTCTAATTCAAGATAATCTTTTTGATTAGATGATATAGGAAGTTCTCCTTTTTGATTTCCATTGATGTTTTTATTTTCACTAATGGTTTCATTTCCGTGAAAATTGAAAAGAAGTAATTTGATTGGTATGATCCATGGCTTAATCTTATATGCATCATAAAGTGGCACAAATTCTGAGAAGAACCAAGGCTCTAGATTTGTTATGGGACGATATAGCATTCCTTGATTCATTCCCATCCGGCCCAAAAAGAAACTTTTTGCATTGAGTGGGTTGATTTCTTGATAAGTCGTCAAATAAAAAGGATTTTTCTTGTCAATTATTTGATAATCATTAGTCCCGATCTTCGTATTTTTATTAATGTTGGTCCAGGCCTCAATATCGATATTTTTTCTAAGACAAAAATGGAGAATTTTCCATTCCAAATATTTTCTATCCCTACTTTTACCCCTATCAATAATATATTTTTCTTCTAGATAATCACTAAGAGCTATACCTCCCAGTACAAAAACGGATTCGGATTTAGGTGTGTTGTAATTATATGGAATCCCTCGGTCCTCGTTTACTTGTAATGGTGATCGGTATGAGTCTTTACTATCTCCATAATTAATATATTTATATGAAAAAAGATCATATCTGTAGTGTTTTTGAAATTTTTCTTTTTGACTCGGCAATGAATTCACTACAGAATCATTTTGTTTCTCGTAATGAATGAATTGGTCTTTTTCATAGGAATCCCTTTTGTAGTCTTTATTTTGAATCGTACGATGTTGATTGACTCTATCTCGCCATTTTTTTGATACTAATCTAGACCATATAGTCTGAGATAAATTGTATTGATAATGACCTCTTAACCAGTTTTTCCACTCATCCATTCCAGAATTCGGAAGTTTCTTAAATTTGGAATCAAATATTCCTCGTGTCCCCAAATAATCCCTTATTCTATCCCTAAGAAAAAGATCGCGATATTGAAGTACAGATTTCAAGCGATACTTGTTAATAACTTGGGTTTTTGATAATTTGTAAAATAAATATGCTTGGGACAAGGAAGATAGATCCCAATAAATCCGTGATTTATTATTACTAATATTAGAAAAATACTTTTTGCTAATCGAAATTATTGTATTTTGATTTGTTTCATCAATTCCTTCTTTCTTTCTTTGATCATTGTAAATGTATTTATCGATAATTTTTTTTGTTGATTCAAAGAAAAGTTGTGCATTGACCCTGGGAATATTAATGGCGCATAGAAAGATATCTATGTATATTCTTTCACTGAAAATTTTAAGAAAATAGCGCCATTTACGTATGAACCGGGCACTTCTTCTTTTTGATATCTGCCAAATATGTTTCTGTGATTCAGATCTTTTATCATCACAACTTGTCTTGTTAGGACTACTATTTCTATCTGGAGTTAGAAATATTGTTCTTTTTTCTTTTGTAATCCTTTCTATTTGATTTCTTATCATGGTTGTCCTGTCGGCCAGATCTTTCATTTTTTTTTCTGTCAGTGAATAATTTGTCCAATCCATGGATCTAATTCGAATGGTTGGTTCACTAACAATCTTATTACTGATTATGGTTATGGAATCTTTTTTATTTTCATTCGATTCATATACTTTCTTGCGTCCAAATAATAAAATGGAGTTTACTTTTGCAAACTCTTTTATTATTTTTTTTATAAATAAAACTATTTTTCTAATCCATCTTGTTTTTTCTTTTGAGACCTTTCGAAACCATTCTTTTAAAACGCTTAGAACTAAAAAAGATTTTTTTTTCGCTTTT